GCTCTACCACTGAGCTACTGAGGAACAAGGGGAGATTCGACCTCCTAGAGTTCAACTCCCGCTCTCAACCCATGAACAATATGAGTCCGAAGCTTCTTTCGTAACTCCCGGAATTTCTTCGTAGTGACTCCGTTCCATGCCTCATTTCATAGGGAAGCCCAAAGTGGCTCTATTTCATTCTATTTCACTTCCTAGCACTTCCTATCATTTAATATCCATCCCTTTGGTCTTATTTACATAAGAGATGTCATTTATAGTCTATCTCTTTCTATATATGGAAAGTCAAGAAATTCTCATCGAAACATCGAGAAATTGTGCATATAGAAAACTCTAAAGAAAGAAAAAAAGGAGACCCATGCCATGATTTTCAAATCTTTTCTACCTTTTCTACTTAGTAGTCTAAGTTTCTCGATGAGGATAATTAATTCGGTCGTTGTGGTCGGACTCTATTATGGATTTCTGACCACATTCTCCATAGGTCCCTCTTAGATCTTCTTTCTCCAATCTTGGATTAGGGAAGAAGGAGATATTCGCGACTACTGGCGGTTTCATTATGGGGCAGCTCATGATCTTCATATCGATCTATTATCCACCTCTGCATCTATTCTTTCTTAGCTAAACGGGTGGAAGATCCACCCAATTTGGTTATATCATGGACTCGAAAAGCGGATCTGAATGTGACTGAAATGCACGATCTTCACAGGTATCACTTTTCACGATACCTAAAAGATGGAATAGCGATTTTCGAACCATTTCCTATACGAGAATGGTTTCCATTACTTTGAGAAATGGATTCTATATCAAACTATAGCTATTGCATTAAAGAAGAAAAGAAACTAATAGAAGTCGAAGACGCGGAATGGTAGTGAATAGAGAGAAAGATTCTTCTGATTTTCTTGTTCCTGAAAATATTCTATCTATCTCCTAGACGCCGTAGAGAATTGAGAATTTTCATGTCTTTCAATTCTCGTACTCGTAATTGGAAAGTTACGGAAGGAGGTCCATCATTTTGCAATGAAAACAACATAAAAAACTCTGGACAATTTCGAAATCAGGCCAAGCGTCTTAATACATATGCAAAAAAATTCATTATTGGCCCACCATTGATTAGAAGATTTAGCTTGTATGAATCGCTATTGGTTTGATACGAATAATGGCAGTCGTTTCAGTATGTTAAGGATACAGATGTATCCACAATTCATTTAGAGTTACTTAATAGCCTATTTCTTATACCATATCTCTATCCCGTGAAATTCTCGAGCCGAAAGATGGATGCATATGCTGTGTTTCATTTTGCTAAACGATATCAATTAAATGGTGTATCAATTCCATAAATTGGATATAGCAATAAATAAATCAGCAAAATTCTTTTATTTTAGATAGAAGAAATGTTTCTTCTATCTAAAATAAAAGAATGTACCCTTCTATCCAAATCCAATTTGCATCGATAAAATAAATCCAAATTCCAGTAGTAGATGAATAATTGCAAATTTTTGTGTGTACGAGATTAGAATAACTTCAAAATAACTGACATAATTTTGTATTTTTCCTGATCAGAAAAATACATGAAAAAGAAAGGAGGTAGAAAAATTTTGGGATTTATGGTTAAAGAAGAAAAAGAAGAAAACAGGGGTTCTGTTGAATTTCAAGTATTCAGTTTCACCAATAAGATACGGAGACTTGCTTCACATTTGGAATTACACAAAAAAGATTTTTCATCGGAAAGAGGTCTACGAAGACTTTTGGGAAAACGTCAACGTTTGCTGGCTTATTTGGCAAAGAAAAATAGAGTACGTTATAAGAAATTAATCAGTCAGTTGGATATTCGGGAGAAGTAATTTAATCGTTCGAATTTTTTTCTTATTTTATTAGTAGTCTTATAGTAGTCTTAGATTTTTCATTTTGATGAGCCTCGTTTTGAGGAATTCATGGAATAATCCATTTTCATGGAATAATGAATTAAGGAAGAAAGGATATGAGTCTACCGCTTACAAGAAAAGATCTCATGATAGTCAATATGGGCCCTCAGCACCCATCAATGCATGGTGTTCTTCGACTGATCGTTACTCTCGATGGTGAAGATGTTATTGATTGTGAACCCATATTAGGCTATTTACACAGAGGAATGGAAAAAATCGCGGAAAACCGAACTATTATACAATACTTACCTTATGTAACACGGTGGGATTATTTAGCTACTATGTTTACAGAAGCAATAACGGTAAATGCACCAGAATTCTTGGAGAATATTCAAATACCCCAAAGAGCCAGCTATATTAGGGTAATTATGTTAGAGTTGAGCCGTATAGCTTCTCACTTGTTATGGCTTGGACCTTTTATGGCGGATCTAGGCGCACAGACCCCTTTTTTCTATATTTTTAGAGAGAGAGAATTGATATATGATCTATTTGAAGCTGCTACAGGTATGCGAATGATGCATAATTACTTTCGCATCGGAGGGGTAGCCGCCGATCTACCTTATGGATGGGTCGATAAATGTTTAGATTTCTGTGATTATTTTTTACGAGGAGTTGTTGAATATCAACAACTTATTACACGGAATCCCGTTTTTTTAGAACGAGTTGAAGGAGTCGGTTTTATTAGCGGAGAAGAAGCAGTAAATTGGGGCTTATCGGGACCGATGTTACGAGCTTCTGGAATACAATGGGATCTTCGTAAAGTTGATCCTTATGAGTCTTACAACCAATTCGATTGGAAAGTCCAATGGCAAAAAGAAGGGGATTCATTAGCTCGCTATTTAGTACGAATGGGTGAAATGAGGGAATCCATCAAAATTATTCAACAGGCTGTAGAGAAAATTCCTGGAGGCCCTTATGAGAATTTAGAAGTCCGACGCTTTAAGAAAACAAAGAATTCCGAATGGAATGATTTTGAATATCGATTTCTTGGTAAAAAACCTTCGCCCAATTTTGAATTGTCAAAGCAAGAGCTTTATGTAAGAGTGGAAGCTCCAAAAGGTGAATTAGGAATTTATCTGGTAGGAGATGATAGTCTTTTCCCCTGGAGATGGAAAATTCGTCCACCCGGTTTTATTAATTTGCAAATTCTTCCTCAACTAGTTAAAAAAATGAAATTGGCTGATATCATGACGATATTAGGTAGTATAGATATCATTATGGGGGAAGTTGATCGTTGAAATGATAATAGATAGGGTAGAGATAGAAACTATCAATTCTTTTTCGAAATCGGAATTATTAAAAGAAGTCTATGGACTGATATGGATTCTACCCATTTTGACCCTCCTACTGGGAATCACAATAGAAGTACTCGTAATTGTGTGGTTAGAAAGAGAAATATCCGCATCGATACAACAACGTATTGGTCCTGAATATGCTGGCCCCCTGGGACTGCTTCAAGCTATAGCCGATGGAACTAAGCTACTTTTTAAGGAGGATATCCTGCCATCCCGAGGAGATATTCCTTTATTTAGCATTGGACCTTCTATAGCGGTCATATCAATTTTATTAAGTTTTTTAGTTATCCCTTTGGGATATCGTTTTGTTTTAGCCGATCTTAGTATTGGTGTTTTTTTATGGATTGCCATTTCAAGTATTGCTCCTATTGGTCTTCTTATGGCAGGATATAGCTCAAATAATAAATATTCTTTTTCAGGCGGTCTACGAGCTGCTGCTCAATCTATTAGTTATGAAATACCATTAACTTTTTGTGTGCTAGCAATATCTCTACGTGTGATTCGTTAAAATAGGATCTTTTTCCTCCAAAATCCATTGAATATTTATCTTCCTTTTCTTATTCTGTATTCGGATTGGTAAGTTAAACTAGATAGCTATATGAGTGAAATAAAACAGCTTATTAATTTGTAGTAAAAATAAAAAATCTCATTTCCTACGTACAAGAAAAAAGTTGAAGTAAACATAAGTAGTGTAAACTCTTTACCCCAAGGTTGAGATTTTTTGATTAGTCATCATATCTTGAAGCGGGCAAGAATAAAGGATTCGCGATATGGAATTCCATTACTAGAATATTCCGAGTTATTACTAGAACTTAGAATCATAAGGGGAATCCATCAAAAATTAGTGAGGGGTTAGGAACACTAAAGTACATAAAGGATTAGTAATGAGGGAATCTAAGGCATTAGAGATTTTTCCTCATAAAAGGAATCATAATAAGGACTTGAAATTGGTGGAAATGATCAAGTAGTACTTTCTTCGGATTCCGATCCAGAGTATGTTCCCTTTCACTTGTTAAAGAAATGGCTATCAAGAACGAATTAATCCTTTATTACTTTTTTCTTTTTAAGTACCCTTCCCCGGGGAAAGAAGAATAGGACAAAAGATATGGAATGCAATACAAAAAAAAGATATTTATTTATTCTTTCCTTCCTCTATTCATATTAATACAGAATTCCTCATGAATTAATCCCTAATTCTTTTCATTTATTAATTGCTATAACGAGTGTTTTATTCCAAGATTAAGTTATTACTGAACAAAGAAAAATTTTCATTATATTATAAAGGACGAGATCAATTCGGAAGCGCTTTTTCTTATTCTAGCAGACGGAATTCCTTTGGTCTAATTTAGGACTTTCCAATCGATTTTATCTTACCTAATTCTATCTATGCCCAGGGGGATAATACCGAAACGAAACAACCCTTTCCTTTTTTCTGATCATAGAGAAGCCGTATGAAGCTAAGGTTTCATGTACGGTTTTGGAATAGCGGTGGGAACTGTGATGTTATCATCGACTATGATTATCTAACAGTTCAAGTACAGTTGATATAGTTGAAGCACAGTCAAAATATGGTTTTTTTGGATGGAATCTTTGGCGTCAGCCTATAGGTTTTCTGGTTTTTCTAATTTCTTCTTTGGCAGAATGTGAAAGATTACCCTTTGATTTACCAGAAGCAGAGGAAGAATTAGTAGCAGGTTATCAAACCGAATATTCCGGTATCAAATATGGTTTATTTTATCTTGTTTCTTACCTAAATTTATTAGTTTCCTCTTTATTTGTAACAGTTCTCTACTTAGGCGGGTGGAATTTCTCTATTCCCTATATATCCTTTTTTGAATTTTTCCAAATGAATAAAATGGTTGGAATTTTGGAAATGACAATGGGTATCTTTATTACATTAACTAAAGCTTATTTATTTCTCTTCATTTCTATCACAATAAGATGGACTTTACCCAGGATGAGAATGGATCAGTTATTAAATCTTGGATGGAAATTTCTTTTACCTATTTCCCTGGGCAATCTCTTATTAACAACTTCTTCCCAACTTGTTTCACTATAAATAAGATAATACAATAACAGTAAGAATATTTTCAACACAAAAGTTCTCTCAAACAAGAGAAAGAAACATACCTTTTTCATAGATATTTAGAATATGTTCCCTATGGTAACTGGGTTCATGAGTTATGGTCAACAAACAATACGCGCTGCAAGGTACATTGGTCAAAGTTTCATAATTACCTTATCCCACACAAATCGTTTACCTATAACGATTCACTACCCTTATGAAAAATCAATTACATCGGAGCGTTTCCGGGGGCGAATCCACTTTGAATTTGATAAATGTATTGCTTGTGAAGTATGTGTTCGCGTATGCCCGATAGATCTACCCCTTGTGGATTGGAGATTTGAAAAGGATATTAAAAGGAAACAATTGCTTAATTATAGTATTGATTTCGGAGTTTGTATATTTTGTGGTAATTGTGTTGAGTACTGCCCGACAAGCTGTTTATCAATGACTGAAGAATATGAACTTTCTACTTATGATCGTCATGAATTGAATTACAATCAAATTGCTTTGAGTCGGTTACCAATCTCCATAATGGGAGATTACACAATTCAAACAATTAGGAATTCGACTCAAAGTAAAATAGACGAAGAAAAATCTTGGAATTCAAGAACGGTTACTAATTATTAGTTACTAGGATTTTTCTTTTTTGTTAGAAAAATCCAATAGTTTTTTATTAACTATAAAGAAAAACGAATAACTACTGCTTATTGCAAATTATTCCTGATTTAAAATGAGAGTGGATTTTCGTGATGTGATTTCTAACTATACAACTTATATACAAAAAAATATCCTAATCCCTTTTTCCTTCCTTGAATCTTTTAGTTTTAGTCAGTTCATGAAAAATTTTATACTATTAATTTCTTCTTATCCATAATGGATTTACCTGGACCAATACATGAGATTCTTGTGCTATTTGGGGGATTTGTTCTTCTACTAGGAGGTCTAGGAGTAGTATTACTTACCAACCCAATTTATTCTGCCTTTTCGCTGGGATTAGTTCTTGTTTGTATATCCTTATTCTATATTTTATTGAATTCCTACTTTGTAGCTGTCGCACAACTTCTTATTTATGTGGGAGCTATAAATATTTTGATCATATTTGCCGTAATGTTCGTAAATGGCTCAGAATGGTCTAAAAATAAGAATTATTGGACTATTGGAGATGGGTTCACTTCACTCGTTTGTATAACTATTCTTTTTTCACTAATGACTACTATCCCAGATACGTCATGGTATGGAATTCTTTGGACTACAAGATCAAACCAAATAGTAGAACAGGGTCTCATAAATAACGTTCAACAAATTGGGATTCATTTAGCAACTGATTTTTATCTTCCGTTTGAACTCATTTCCATAATTCTTCTAGTTTCTTTAATAGGTGCAATTACTATGGCTCGGCAATAAGAAATACTTAGAATTAGATTTGAAATTCTTAGAATTTCAAATCTAAAATAAATAACTAAAATAAATAACTAAAGAATCACAATTTTGATTTAGTAAAACCCATCTACTGCCAACAAATACCTTCTTTTCTCTTTTGTTGTGTAACTGTTCTATTCTAATTAATGGAATCGGTTCAATTCTTGTCCTCATATTGAAATGAATCGAGATTGATAAGGAGTTAGTTAATGATGTTTGAGCATGTACTTTTTTTTAGTGTCTATTTATTTTCGATTGGTATCTATGGATTGATCACAAGCCGAAACATGGTTAGAGCTCTAATATGTCTTGAACTTATACTGAATTCAATTAATCTAAATCTCGTAACATTTTCTGATCTATTTGATAGTCGCCAATTAAAAGGAGACATTTTCGCAATTTTTGTTATAGCCCTTGCGGCTGCTGAAGCAGCTATTGGACTATCCATTCTTTCTTCCATCCATCGTAACAAGAAATCAACTCGTATCAATCAATCTAATTTTTTGAATAATTAGACTTTTGAATAATTAGACATAGAATCCTCTAAACAAATAAACAAAGGCGCACATATAATAATAATATCAAATATTAAGATGAATAGAAATCAAATACTATTTTCTTATTATTTTATTATTTTATAATATCTATTTTTTGATTAGGTTATTACATAGTATTCTTTTTTACTTATTGAATTTTTGCAATTCATTGATATTGCAATTTGAATATTGCAATAATTTATATTTATATTGAAAAGACGATAGCCAATAAATTGGCTAATTCGAATTCGTATGTACAATTCGTATAATTATGATTGTTGAAGCCAAAAATTCAAGTCTCTTGGCTCTTTTCACGCTTTCTCACAAACGGATTAAGAAATATATTGCATTATTTTATTTATTTATTTGTTGAAGTTTGGATAAACCATTGCTTCGTCTGGTGTCTACAATACATATGACTCATATAGTACTAATTTCATTTTTACCAGATCGAAAATTTTTATGTTGAAAAGGAAAATTTATAGATCCAATGTCACATTCCGTAAAAATTTATGATACATGTATAGGATGCACTCAATGTGTACGAGCTTGTCCAACAGATGTATTAGAAATGATACCCTGGGATGGGTGTAAAGCCAAGCAAATTGCTTCCGCGCCGAGAACCGAAGATTGTGTGGGTTGTAAGAGATGCGAATCTGCCTGCCCAACAGATTTTTTAAGTGTCCGCGTTTATTTAGGGCCTGAAACAACCCGCAGCATGGCTCTATCTTATTGATACGTTACAAAAAACTCCACTTGAATCGTCTGATTCCTCTTTACCGAGGAAGCCTGTGCTCGCTTATTTCGAGCACGGGCTTTTCTGGTCAAAACGTATCTTCTCTTTATCACTTTATCATGAGTTATTTTCCTTGGTTAACAATACTTGTTGTTTTGCCGATATTTGCAGGTTCATTAATTTTCTTTTTACCTCATAGGGGAAACAAAATCGTTAGGTGGTATACTATATCTATTTGTTTATTAGAATTCCTTCTAATGACTTATGCATTCTGTTATCATTTCCAATTGGAGGATCCCTTAATCCAATTAAAGGAGGATTCTAAATGGATAGATGTCTTTGATTTCCACTGGAGATTGGGAATCGATGGACTTTCATTAGGATCTATTTTATTGACAGGATTTATCACTACTTTAGCTACTTTAGCAGCTTGGCCAGTTACCCGGAATTCGCGATTATTCTATTTCCTGATGCTAGCAATGTATAGTGGTCAAATAGGATTATTTTCTTCGCGAGACCTTTTACTTTTTTTTATCATGTGGGAGTTAGAATTAATTCCTGTTTACTTACTTTTATCCATGTGGGGGGGAAAGAGGCGTCTGTATTCAGCTACAAAATTTATTTTGTATACTGCAGGCGGTTCCATTTTTTTCTTAATCGGAGTTCTAGGTATGGGCTTATATGGTTCCAACGAACCAAGATTAGATTTGGAAAGATTAATTAATCGATCATACCCTGCAACATTGGAAATACTATTTTATTTTGGCTTCCTTATTGCTTATGCTGTCAAATTGCCGATTATACCCCTACATACGTGGTTACCAGATACCCATGGGGAAGCGCATTACAGTACATGTATGCTTTTAGCGGGAATCCTATTAAAGATGGGAGCATACGGATTGATTCGGATCAATATGGAATTGTTACCTCATGCCCATTATCTATTTTCCCCCTGGTTGGTAATAATAGGAGCGATGCAAATAATCTATGCAGCTTCAACTTCTCTTGGTCAACGAAATTTCAAAAAAAGAATAGCCTACTCCTCCGTATCTCACATGGGTTTCATAATTATAGGAATTGGTTCCATAACCAACATTGGACTCAATGGAGCTATTTTACAAATACTATCCCATGGATTTATTGGTGCTACACTTTTTTTCTTGGCGGGAACGGCTTGTGATAGAATGCGTCTTGTTTATCTCGAAGAACTGGGGGGGATATCTATCCCAATGCCGAAAATTTTTACCATGTTTAGTAGCTTTTCAATGGCTTCTCTTGCCTTACCAGGAATGAGCGGTTTTGTTGCAGAATTAGTAGTATTTTTTGGACTAATTACTAGTCCAAAATTTCTGTTAATACCAAAAATGCTAATTACTTTTGTAATGGCAATTGGAATGATATTAACTCCTATTTTTTTATTATCTATGTTACGCCAGATGTTCTATGGATACAAGCTATTTCATGTTCCAAACGCAAATTTGGTGGATTCTGGACCACGAGAACTCTTTCTTTTAATCTGTATCTTTTTACCAGTAATAGGAATTGGTATTTATCCAGATTTTGTTCTCTCGCTATCGGTTGACAAGGTAGAGGCTCTCTTATCCAATTATTATCCTAAATAAAATTTTTTTTACTAGTCCGCTCTATATCTATATTCCATAGTGGAAAAACCAAATAATTCAGAAAAAAGTAAAAAGGTCTAATTAGATCTATCTCGAATTTTTGAGAACCCTTTGAGAAGGCGTTCAAGGGTTCTCAAATCAAACAAAAATGGAAAAACTTTCATTTCACGAAGGTTTTATGTTATGTAATCATTTAGATGGTAATGTAAATGCACCATAACTATGTAAACCTATTCCTAATAGATTGATACCAAAATAGCAGATCCAAATTATAAGAAATCCTATCGAAGCTACGAGTGCAGAATTCGTACCCTTCCAATTTGGATTTGTTCTACTATGTAAATAAATTGCGAATATGGTCCAAGTAATAAATGCCCAAGTTTCCTTAGGATCCCAATTCCAATAGGATCCCCACGCCTCATTAGCCCATACTGCTCCACAAAGAATACCTATGGTTAAAAGGGTAAACCCTAGGCTAATGACACGATAACTCCAAGAATCCAAACGCTCAATTAATTGATATTTGTAATAATTTGGAAATGAAGGAAAAGAGGTGTTTTTTAAAGCACTTCTTTTTACATAGAAATATTCAATCTCACTAAACTCACTAAAGAAAAATGTTTTATTTAAAATTAAAACATTTTTTTTCTTTTCTAAAAAGAAATTGAAATTCTTTCGAAATTTAATGATTAGAAGAGCGGCGGATAATAAGGATCCGCACAAAAGAGTTGCATAGCTTAGTAACATCATACTGACATGCATCATTAACCACTGAGATTGTAGAGCAGGTACTAGTATTGTGGATTGATGCATTTCAGTTAAAAGACCCGACGTGGCAAAGCCTTGCGTTAAAATAGTACTTGGCGTAGTTATTGTGCTTAAATCATTTTTAGAGTTCTGTATCTTAGGAATCGTATGAAGAATATACAGAGCCCATGAAAGGAAGATCAATGACTCATATAAATTACTTAATGGAAAATGTCCCGAAGAAGCCCAACGAGAAACTAAGAATCCTGTTATAGAGAAAAAAGTAGCTATCATTCCTTTTTCTGACGAATCACGTAATCCCCCAAGTTCACGAACTAATAAGGTTATCAAATGAATTGTAATCACAATTGAAATGGTTGAGAAAGAGATATGAGTTAGTATATGTTCTAAAGTTGCAAATAGCATAAGGAGAAGGTCCCATTACAAAATTGGAAATTTCGAATTGAATCCATTTTCTAATCTATTGTATTCTTTTTTGAGAATGCCGCCACTCGGACTCGAACCGAGATGCTTGAGCACTGCTTCCTAAGAGCAGCGTGTCTACCAATTTCACCATGGCGGCTAACTTTAAATAATAGGGAAGTTAAAAGAATAATAGTTATTTTCTCGCAAATCGTCGAGATTGGGAGAGTCCATAGAATTTAGGAACATTAGAATCTTCATTAAAATGGACTTCGTTTGGTAGTATCATTGGGGATTTTTTTAACAATAAACTCTTGCTTTGCCCAATAGAAACAAAGCTTGAAAGAGTTGGAACTGTTTTTTCTCAGTTGCAATATAGAACTCATTTTTTTTTCTAATTAGTTTCTCATTGAAATAAAAAAAAATCTTTCAATGCAATGGACAAAATAAAAAAAATCTTTCAATCTATCCATTAGAATTTCTATAATTTCATCATTAAATACAAAGAATTTTGGATTTTAGCAAAATTTCTAGAATGAAAGCCTTTATGCCCTTATTAATATGATTTACCAAGCCTAAACCTATTTTTTTGTGGATTTTTGATAAGATAGGTAGAAGTTGTAAGTCCTATTGCAAGAATACTCTACTTTTCATAATAGAATAGAATCCTCATAATAAAATATGAGGATTCTATTATGAAAAGTTCGTTGATAGGAAAAGAATACTTAGGACACAGTATACCAAAAACTTTTGTTCTATATATCAGAGGGGTTAGTTCTAAGAATATTGTACCGAGGAATTCGACACATAAAAGTACATTCATTAATTAATCCGAATTATTCATATTAAATAATTGGAATTTCTTTGGGATAGGTCAATTCAGATTATTCCAAAACCAGATTATTTGTTTGTTTGTTGCCCAGAAAAACCCTTTGGTTTTGGATGCTCGCTGCCGCTGGAAAATGATCTTGATTTTGCTAAAGAATAAGATTGTACTATGGAAAAATAAGTCTTTTTCTTCCAAAGATTTTTACGAATACGCTTTTTTGACATCGAAGTACGTTTTTTTGGAACTGCCATTCAAAAAGGAGATTACTTTTTTCTAGTTGTATGTGAAAGACATCTATTGCCGCAAATCAATTCTTCTTTCTGTTTTTTCTTAGTATTTATACTTTTTCTTAGTATTTATACTTAGATACTGAACTGAAATTCTGAATTCTTTTTTATTTCATTTTCTCTAATGCGGATAAGACAAGAATTTTTTAGCATATTTTTCATTTAGCATATTTTTCATATATATTTTATACTTTGTTTTAATAATATAGAATATATACAAAGGTTTTCTATTTAAATCAATTTATATATTAAGTATACTCCATATATAGATCTACGGCCTATCCCCCATATAAGATGGGGGATAAAAGGAAGGGAAAATTCAAATAGTTAATTAAGTTCAGAATGGTATTCCATAATGGAATTCCAATCAAAACAAAAAAAAATACTTAGTCTCTTAAACAAGACATTCTAAAACTTAGGTAATTCTAGTCATTAGGATTTTAGTTCTATATGAAGTAAGGAATATTCGATAATTTCCTATAAACATAGGTTTTCATTGGAATTCAATCAATCAGTTACGAAACATGAGAGCTGCTTCATCTTCATTTTAATAGAAAGAAATACAAAAATGAATAGAAAAATGAATAGAAAGTAAAATGATTCAATCCTTTTTTGTATTTTAACAAATATCCTTCTTTAGGTAATAACTAGGTAACAAAGTTAGTTAATTAACTTTTTGAATTTAACCAAGTAAACCCATTCTGAATTTTTGATTATTTCAATGAGAGAAATTTGGAAAAATTCAGAATTCCAGTATTTTGTCTTATTCTTATTTTTTTGAATTCCTTCAGAAAGAGATAAGAATTGGTTTGGTGAATCGGAAACAATTTTATTTTTTAGAAAAATTTCAAGTAAAAATTGCAATTTCTTTTCTTATGGAACATACATATCAATATGCATGGGTAATCCCTCTTCTCCCACTTCCAGTTATTATGTCAATGGGGTTTGGACTTATTCTTATTCCGACAGCAACAAAAAATCTTCGTCGCATATGGGCTTTTCCTTGTGTTTTACTCTTAAGTATAGCTATGGTATTCTCAGTTCACCTATCTATTCAACAAATAAATGGAAGTTCTATCTATCAATATCTATGGTCTTGGACCGTCAATAATGATTTTTCCTTAGAATTTGGATACTTGATCGACCCGCTTACTTCTATTATGTTAATACTAATTACTACTGTAGGAATCCTCGTTCTTATTTATAGTGACGATTATATGTCTCACGATGAAGGATATTTGAGATTTTTTGTTTATATAAGTTTTTTCAATACTTCCATGTTGGGATTGGTTACTAGTTCCAATTTGATACAAATTTATTTTTTTTGGGAACTTGTGGGAATGTGTTCCTATTTATTGATAGGCTTTTGGTTTACACGGCCAATTGCAGCGAGTGCTTGTCAAAAAGCTTTTGTAACTAATCGTGTAGGGGATTTTGGTCTGTTATTAGGAATTTTAGGTTTTTTTTGGATAACAGGTAGTTTAGAGTTTCGGGATTTGTTCAAAATAGCTAATAACTGGATTCCTAATAATGGGATTAATTCCTTACTTACTACTTTGTGTGCTTTTTTATTATTCCTTGGTGCAGTTGCGAAATCTGCACAATTCCCTCTTCACGTATGGTTACCCGATGCTATGGAAGGACCCACTCCCATTTCGGCTCTTATACACGCAGCAACTATGGTTGCTGCGGGGATTTTTCTTCTAGCTCGACTTCTTCCTCTTTTCATATCCCTACCTTTAATAATGAGTTTCATTTCTTTAGTAGGTACAATAACACTCTTCTTAGGAGCTACTTTAGCTCTTGCTCAGAGAGATATTAAAAGAAGCTTAGCCTATTCTACAATGTCTCAATTGGGTTATATGATGTTAGCTCTAGGTATAGGTTCTTATCAAGCTGCTTTATTCCATTTGATCACTCATGCTTATTCGAAAGCTTTATTGTTCTTGGGATCCGGATCCATTATTCATTCAATGGAACCTCTTGTTGGATATTCACCAGATAAAAGTCAGAATATGGTTCTTATGGGTGGTTTAAGAAAATACGTTCCAATTACAAGAACTACTTTTTTATGGGGTACGCTTTCTCTTTGTGGTATTCCACCTCTTGCTTGCTTCTGGTCCAAAGATGAAATCCTTAGTAATAGTTGGTTGTATTCACCCTTTTTTGGAATAATAGCCTCTTTTACTGCAGGATTAACTGCGTTTTATATGTTTCGGATATATTTACTTACTTTTGATGGGTACCTGCGTGTTCATTTTCAAAATTACAGTAGCACTAAAGAGGGTTCGTTGTATTCAATATCCTTATGGGGAAAAAGGATACCCAAAGGAGTGAATAGAGATTTCATTTTATCAACAACGAAGAGTGGAGTTTCTTTTTTTTCACAAAATATATCCAAAATTCATGGTAATACAAGAAATAGGATAGGGTCCTTTAGTACTTCCTTTGGGACTAAAAACACTTTTGTCTATCCTCATGAAACGGGAAATACTATGCTATTCCCTCTTTTTATATTACTGCTTTTTACTTTGTTCATTGGATCCATAGGAATCCATTTTGATAATGGAGTAATGGATAATGGAATAGCGGAGTTAACCATATTATCAAAGTGGTTAACTCCCTCAATAAATTTTTTCCAGGAAAGTTCTAATTCTTCCATAAATTCATATGAATTTATCACTAATGCAATTTCTTCTGTAAGTCTAGCTATGTTTGGTCTATCCATAGCATATATCTTCTATGGATCCGCTTATTCCTTTTTTCAGAATTTGGATTTAATAAATTCTCTTGTAAAAGAGAGTCCGAAAAAGTTTTTTTCGGATCAAGTAAAAAAAAAGATATACAGTTGGTCATATAATCGTGGTTATATAGATATTTTCTATACTAGGGTCTTTACCCTGGGTATAAGAGGATTAACTGAACTAACGCAGTTTTTCGATAAGGGTGTCATTGATGGAATTACCAATGGAGTAGGTCTTGCTGGTTTTTGTATAGGAGAAGAAATTAAATATGTAGGGGGAGGGCGAATATCGTCTTATTTATTCTTTTTTTTATGTTATGTATCCGTGTTCTTATTCTTTTTTCTTTCTTAACTTAAGGAATTCCCCCGTCTCCTG